TTGGTTTATTTAAGGCGGTCGAGTAGCAGGCTAGTTGGCTTAGGGCTTAGCCTGCTATATACGGGCGCTTAATATATTTTCTGAAGGGTAGGGGTTGGTTGTGCTGTTTGTCTTGGTTGGGTTCTATGGGAAGAAAGAGAAATGTTAATAGTAAAATTCCACTTCATCGTTATGCGCACCAGAAAATGGAGGTGGTAAAAATGGGAGCGGAGGTAAAATTGTGTAAAGTTTATTGGGCAAATTCTAGTTAATTGTTTACTATGTCCTGAAACCATTGACTGAATAGCACCTTAGTGGGTAGGTTGGGGACCAAGACATTCAATTTCCACTCGATCATAGCATAAGGCCTGGCAAGGCACAGACAGGTCCCACAGGACGGGTAGCGGGACTCCTACCGGAGCCTACGGCAATGCTGAGGATTTCCCTCCCCCCCCCTTTCCCCACCCAGGCACTACATGCATCCAGTGACGCGGTTAAGAGGGTGATAGCGCTACACCATCGTGATGTCTTATTTAAGGAGAACGTATGCACGGTCTTAATGATATGGCCCTGAGGTAGGAACCAAATGCCAGATATAGTTTCAGTATAACCAAGCCCTGTCTATATGGGCCCGGAGCGAGAAGAGCCGCAGAGGTGGGCGGGTTGCTGGTTTCACGGAGGTTGGTAGATTAAGAGACCAAATAGGGAGGGGGATATCCATGGTTACAAGGACTGTAGAATTAAGATGTGCTATGTCCGATCAATGACTTAATGTACGAATGTACGGTTAATGATTTGTATTACTGTACGATATCCATGGGGACATGCTTTTATAGGGAATTAGCTTATCATGTATTATGGTCCTGTGTGGAATTACAGTCCTTGCTTGTAAGCATGTTGGGGACAAGTTATGCACGTTTTGGTATAATGTACTATGTATAATTAAGCATTTCTAGTACTGTGCATTATTCATGGGGCTAAACATTAATGCACTAATTACATAGGGTGGTAGTGTTGTGTATGCTTAGAAAACATATAGTTGTTAGTCCATCAATAATATAAGTTAATACAATTTGTTACTCAGAGAGTAGTTTAGGATTAGAATTTCAGCTTTGGGTGTTGGCGGCAGAACTAGGCGTTCTCTCTCTGATGTCCTGGGGAGCGGGTGTGTCTCCTTTTCTGGTTTACAAGACCAGGGTAATAGGTTATACTACAAGGACTTTACCACTTGAGTAGTTTGTTTTCGATTAGGGCTGAGAGGGGAATTAGGGCAGTGATAATAAGAAAATATATGATAGATGCAATTTGACCAATGATAGTAAATGGGTATTCAACTGGTTGGCCTCCGATTCATGTAAGTGTAAGTAGGTTAGCTGTTAATACTCAGAATATGATTTGGGTAATTGGTCGAAATGTTATGCTTTGTTGATTTGACAGGTGTATGGTTGGAATGGTTATAAGGACTAGGATGGAGAGTACAAGGGCTAGTACGCCCCCGAGTTTATTAGGGATAGACCGTAGGATTGCGTATGCGAATAGGAAGTATCATTCTGGTTTAATATGGGGAGGGGTACTGAGGGGGTTTGCTAGTGTGTAATTGTCTGGGTCGGTTAAAAGGTCTGGTATAAATAGTGTTAGGCTTATTAGAAGTAGGAGTAGAAGGATTAGTCCTAGAATGTCTTTAATTGTATAGTATGGATGAAATGTAATTTTGTCAGGGTTAGACGTTATTCCTGACGGGTTATTTGAGCCTGTTTCATGTAAGAACAATAGATGAATAGTCGCTAGTGCTGCGATGATAAATGGTAAGACAAAGTGGAAGGTAAAAAATCGTGTGAGGGTGGCTTTGTCTACTGAGAAGCCGCCTCAAACTCATTCTACGAGGCTGTATCCGACATATGGAATGGCTGATAGGAGGTTTGTGATCACTGTAGCCCCTCATAATGATATTTGGCCTCATGGGAGAACGTAGCCCATGAATGCCGTGGCTATTGTTGTGAGAAGTAGAATTGTACCGATGTTTCAAGTTTCTCGAGAAAGAAAGGATCCGTAGTAGAGGCCTCGTCCAATGTGGAGGAAGAGGCATATGAAGAATATGGAGGCACCGTTGGTATGCATGTAGCGGATTGTTCATCCGTGGTTTACGTCTCGGGCGATGTGGGCTACTGAGGAGAAGGCTGTCTGGGTGTCTGGGATGTAGTGTATGGCTAAGAATAGGCCTGTGGTGATTTGGATAATTAGGCAGGCTCCTAGGAGGGAGCCTAAGTTCCATCAGAAAGAAATGTTGGATGGTGTAGGAAGGTCGATGAACGAGTTATTAATGATTTTTGTTAAGGGGTGTGTTTTGCGGGGTGAGGTCATTATGGTTCTTATAGTTGAAGTACAACGATGGTTTTTCATATCATTAGTCATGGTTGTAATCCATGTAAGAACAATGACATACGCTTTATTTTCATTGAGTGTAACTTTAGTAATAGGGTTTGTAGGGTTTTGTTCTAAACCTTCTCCTATTTACGGGGGATTGGTGTTAATTTTTAGTGGTGCTGTTGGTTGTGCTATTACGTTATATTTTGGTGGGTCTTATATGGGACTTATAGTTTTTTTAATTTATTTGGGTGGTATAATAGTTGTTTTTGGTTATACTGCGGCTATGGCGATTGATGAGCATCCTGAATCGTGGGTATCAAGTGTTGATATTTTAGGAATATTTGTGTTGGGTATAATGATAGAGACAATAATGCTTATGGTGTTGGGTGGTGATTATAAACAAACGGTGGAGGTTACTATGAACTATAAGACTGTAGCTAGTTGAATAATTCATGAGGGGGAAGGGCCAGGATTGATTCGTGAGGATCCGACAGGTGCTGGTGCTTTATATAATTATGGTGTTTGAGTTGTTTTGGTTACTTGTTGGGCGTTGTTTATGGGTATGCATATTGCAATTGAGCTAACTCGGGGTGGAGGTTAGATAGTTAGTAGTAATGCCAGGGCAGGTGTAATTAGGAGTGATAGAAAGTATAATTTGATTAGACCCTTTTGGGCAGAAGTGGCTATGGAGATAGAGCTTTGAGTTTGTGCAGTTATTTTTGGTATGGATTTTTCAAGTCAGAGTAGATCTAGCAAGGCGGAGGCGAAGTTTTGGCTTGTTGCCAGGCTTGAGTAGGGTTTTAGGCGATGAGTAGTGGTTGAGTAAAAGCCTAGTATGTTAGAAAAATAGTAAGTTTTTACTGGGGTGCTTGATTTTACATTATTAGTTATAAGGCTAAGTTCTATTGCTAGAAGGAGTCCTAAAGTAGTTGTGCCTAGAGCTATGAGTTTGATATAGTAGGGCATAGTGATTTGGGGGCATGAGGCAGGAAGGACGCAGTTAGAAATAAGAAACCCAGCGAAGATACTACCTACTGCTAGGCGACTGATTGGGTTTTTTAATAGTGGGTTATTTTCGTTAATCGAAATAAGAGTTGTAAAGCGAGGGTGTCCTGTTAGGGTGTAGAATATAATACGGATACTGTATATAGCTGTGAGGGAGGTGGCTACAAGGGTAGTCGTTAGGGCTCAGGCGTTGGTATACGACGTGTTGGCGGCCTCGATGATTAGGTCTTTTGAGTAGAAGCCTGCAAGGAAGGGTGTCCCCATAAGTGCAAGACTGCCAATGGCAAGTGATGAGGTGGTGAGGGGCAGGGCTTTGAGCAATCCGCCCATTTTTCGGATATCTTGTTCATTATTAAGGCTGTGGATGATGGATCCTGCGCATAGGAATATTATGGCTTTAAAGAAGGCATGGGTGCAGATGTGAAGAAAGGCTAAGTGTGGTTGATTGATACCGACTGTTACTATTATAAGGCCTAGTTGGCTTGAGGTTGAAAAGGCTACGATCTTTTTTATATCGTTTTGTGTTAGGGCACAGATTGCTGTGAATAAGGTGGTAATAGCTCCTAGAGACAAGGCGAGTGTTTGAATGAGCGGGCTATTTTCAGTTATAGGGTAGAAGCGAATGATTAAGAAAATGCCGGCTACAACTATAGTGCTGGAATGAAGGAGTGCTGAGACAGGGGTTGGTCCTTCTATGGCAGAGGGTAGTCATGGATGAAGACCAAATTGAGCTGATTTTCCTGTTGCTGCTAGGAGGAGGCTTATTAGGGGAAAGGTGTTGGAGGTGGGATTTAGGATAAATATTTGTTGAAAATCTCATGAGTTAGAGTATAAAATGGACCATGTTATTGCTAGAATAAAGCCGATATCCCCGATGCGGTTGTATAAGATTGCCTGCAGAGCTGCTGTGTTGGCGTCTATTCGTCCGTACCATCAGCTGATTAGTAGGAAGGATATAATTCCTATTCCCTCCCATCCGATAAAAAGTTGAAATAGGTTGTTAGAGGAGATTAAGATTAGTATTGTAATGAGAAAAATGAGTAGATATTTAAGGAATTGATTTATGTTTGGGTCTGAGCTTATGTACCATATTGAGAATTCTACAATTGATCAGGTAACGAATAGCGCTACAGGGGTAAATATAATGGAGAAGAAGTCTATTTTGAAGCTTAGGGATAGTTTGATGGTTTGGATAGTTATTCAGTGTCAGTTTGAAATTATTGATTCTTGGCCTGTAAGGATGAACAATATTATAGATAGGGTACTGGTAATGAGGGCGTAGATGATGGCTAGTTTTACGTAGTGCGGGTATAGTGTGCTTTTATTAGGGTTAATGAAGGTGGCTAGGATTGGTGCTAGTAGGGTAATTAGTGTTATTAGAGTGATGGAGAAGTGTATTATTACTTTTATTTGGAGTTGCACCAATATTTTTGGTTCCTAAGACCAATGGATAACTACTATCCTTTAAAAGTTGAGGAAGCCAAGTTGTTAGACTTGGGAGCATGAATTAGCAGTTCTCGCGCACTTTCTCGGTAATTAAGAAGTTACATTCTTCTATTATTAGATTCACAATCTAATGTTTTAGCTAAACTATAATTACAAGGTGAGGGTCCTATAATTACCTTGGGGCTCAAGGTAAGGAGGAGGATTGGTGTTATATGTATAAATATTAGTACATTTTCTCGTGTAAATATTGGTTTTATATTGCTGGTGCTGTATGTAAGTGGACCTCGTTGTGTAGAGGCATACATATGAAGTGAGTAGAGTGCTGTGATTAGCATATTAAGTCCTGTAAATATAATAGTAAAGTTGGATCAAGAGAAGGAAGATACGATTGTGAGTAGTTCTCCTACTAGGTTAATAGCTGGTGGTAGGGCGAGGTTAGCGAGATTTGCTAGGAGTCATCAGAGGCCTAGAAGCGGGAATAGTGTTTGGAGCCCTCGAGTAAATGCTATTGTTCGGCTGTGAATTCGTTCGTAATTTGAGTTTGCTAGGCAGAATAGCATGGATGAAGTAAACCCGTGAGCGATTATTAGGATTATTGCGCCGGTAAAGCTTCAGGGGGTTTGGATAAGGATGGCTAGGATGACGAGTGCTATGTGGCTGACGGAGGAGTAGGCAATAAGTGATTTTAGGTCTGTCTGTCGTAAACAGATTAGGCTTGTTATAGTTATACCTCAGAGGGATAGGATAAGGAAAGGATAGTTTATTTTTTCTGTTAAGGAATTTAGAATGGGGATGATTCGTATTATGCCATAGCCGCCTAATTTGAGTAGGATTGCTGCGAGTACTATTGAGCCAGCAATTGGGGCTTCAACGTGGGCTTTGGGTAGTCATAGGTGAAGTCCATATAGGGGTATTTTGACTATAAAGGCTATTATGCACCCCAATCATATGATATTGTTAGTCCAAGAGGGTAGAAGCTCTTTGGTTTTAATTATTATTGTTAATATGTTTAGGGAGCCTAGGTTATCTAGGTGAAATAGTAGTGTGATGAGAAGTGGGAGGGACCCTGCTAGTGTGTAGAATAGGAAGTATGAGCTAGCATGGAGGCGTTCAGGCTGGTAGCCTCAGCGGGAAATAATAATTAGGGTGGGGACTAAGGTAGTTTCAAATAGGATATAGAATAAGATTAATTCTGTGGCCGTAAATGTTATGATTAGGGAGATTTGTAGTAGAATCAATATTGAGATATATACTTTTTTTCGGGATGGGGAATTATGATAGAGGTGGTGTTGGGTGGCTAGGGTTATCAGTGGTAGCAGTCAGGTTGTTAGGGTTAGGAGGGGTGCTGTTAGTGAGTCTGAGAAGGAGATTAGTGATAGATTGTATGGGTTGTTGGGTATATATAAAAGTATAAGGGTAAGGATGCTGATTATTAGACTTCAAAGTATTATGTTAATTCATAGTATGTGGTCTTTTGATAGTCATGTTATTGGGAATAATATAGTTGTTGGTAAGATAATTTTTAACATTGTAGAAGGTTTAGGTTTTGTACGTAATCTAGGCCATATAAATTGGAGATTAGGAATAGCAAAGCTAGGCCTACTGCGGCTTCACATGCGGCGAACACTAGGAGGGCAATGGGTATTATGTACATTAGTACTAAGTGAAGGTTTAAGGTCATTAGTGTTGTCATGATGAACAGTGATAGTATTATGCCTTCCAAACATAGTAGGGATGATATTAGGTGGGATCGGTAGATTGACAAGCCTAATAAGGATATGAGATATGCCAGGGTAACATTGATGTATATGAAAGGCATTTTGGTGTATATGAGTTATCATAGTCTAATGAGTCGAAATCATTTGTTTTGGTTAAACTATACACCTATTTAGCTCAATCTAGGCCTTCTTGGGTTCATTCGTAGGCTAGTCCTAGTGCAAGAATGATTAGTAGAATTAGAATTACATTAATTGTTAATATTAGGTTATTTGTTTGTATTGTTCATGGTAGGGGCAGTAGTAGGGCAATTTCTAGGTCAAAGAGGAGGAATGTAATGGCGACTAGGAAGAATTTTATGGAGAAGGGCAGGTGTGCAGAGGTGGTAGGGTCGAAGCCACATTCATAGGGATTATATTTTTCTACATATAAATTTAACTGGGGGATTCAAAATGTAATAATAATTAGTAGTAGAGTTAATGAAATACTGGTTAGTAGGCTTAGTGTGAGGTAAATTACTCTCTCTCGGGTCTGTCGAGGCTTACTAATTGGAAGTCAGTGGTACTGTTTATACTAAGAGAGTAGGACCCTCATCAGTAGATAGAGATATAAAGGAATAGTCATACCACATCTACGAAGTGTCAGTATCATGCGGCAGCTTCAAAGCCAAAGTGGTGGCTAGGTGTAAAGTGATGCAGTTGTTGGCGAATATAGCATATTGTGAGGAAGGTAGTTCCAATAATAACATGGAGTCCGTGGAATCCTGTGGCTATAAAAAATGTAGAGCCGTAAATTCCATCTGAGATGGTAAAAGGGGTTTCTGAGTATTCTGATATTTGTAGTAGGGTGAAATAAACCCCTAGTGCAATTGTTATGGCTAGAGCTTGAGTTGATTTTTTTTGGTTAGATTCTATTAGGCTGTGATGTGTTCAAGTGATTGTGACTCCCGATGCTAATAGTACGGCTGTGTTTAGAAGTGGGACTTCTATTGGATCAAGGGGTAGAATACCTGTAGGAGGTCAGTGTCCTCCTGTTTGTGGAGTCGGGGCTAGGCTGGAGTGGTAGAATGCTCAGAAGAAGCCGGCGAAAAAGAATACTTCTGAAATGATGAATAAAATTATTCCGTATCGAAGGCCTTTTTGAACGGGCGGAGTATGGTGACCTTGGTATGTGCTTTCTCGTACAACATCACGTCATCATTGGAATATTGTGGCTATGCTGGCTAGTAAGCCAGCGGTTAGGAGAAGGGTGAGGTAGAAGTGGAATCATATAATTAGGCCGGAAGTTAATAGGAAGGCAGAGAGAGCTCCTGTTAGTGGTCAGGGGCTTGGGCTAACCATGTGGTAGGGATGTGTTTGGTGGGTCATTATGAATTATTGTGCAGGTAAAGACTGACTAGAAGTGTAAAGACGTAAGCTTGGATTAGGGCTACGCCTAATTCTAGGGTAATTAGTAAGATAATGACGATGATAGTAACTAAAGAGGAGGAGAGGTAAATAGATAGAAGGGTCAGTGAAGCAGTCCCTAATAGGTGCATTAGTAGGTGACCTGCTGTAATGTTTGCTGTTAGTCGTACTGCTAGTGCTACTGGTTGAATAAAGAGGCTAATGGTTTCAATGATGATGAGCATTGGAATGAGTAGAGTTGGTGTTCCTTGGGGCAGAAGATGGGCAAGGGATGTTTTTATTTTAAGTCGAAGTCCTATAAGTACGGTTGCTATTCATAGTGGGATTGCTATACCAATATTTATTGATAGTTGAGTGGTGGGTGTAAATGCGTAGGGTGTGAGTCCGAGAAGGTTATTTAAGGAAATAAAGGTAATTAGGGTTAGGAGCATTAGAGATCAGGTTCGTCCTGTAGTGGAATGGGTGATTATTATTTGTTTTAGTGTGAGCTGGATTAGTCATTGTTGAATGGATGAGAATCGGTTGTTGATAGTATTGTTAGGGGGTAAGATTAGTATGGAGGGAAATATAATAATTAGTACTGTTAGGGGTATTCCTAGGACTACTGGGATATTAAAGATGGTGAATAGGTTTTGGGTCATTTTGGTTTTCAGGCTGTTTTGTATTCTTTTGTTTTAATTGATTTAAATAGTGGATTGGTGTGAGAGATGAAATTTAGCATTTTTAGTTGGGTAATATAGAAGAGGGTTACGATTATTGATAAGATCACCATTGGTCATGGTGAGGTGTCTAGTTGAGGCATTCACTGTAGAGAAATAGGTTTTCTCGGTCTTTAACTTAAAAGGTTAATGCTAGATAGCTTTACAGTGATACAATATATAAGTATGAGGCTCATACTTCGAAATCTTGGAAGTAGATAAATTCTAAGACGATAGGCATAAAGCTATGGTTTGATCCGCAGATTTCTGAGCATTGTCCATAGAATAGTCCTGGTCGTATGGAGGCTAGTATAATTTGATTTAGGCGTCCTGGGATTGCATCTGTTTTAACGCCCAATGAGGGGACAGCTCATGAGTGTAAGACGTCGTGTGATGAGACTAATATGCGGATGTCTGCTTCTATTGGGAGGGTTGTTCGGTTATCTACTTCAAGAAGTCGAAATTCGCCTGGTTCTAGAAAATATGTTGGTATAATGTAGGAGTCGAAGGCTAGGTCTTCGTAGTCTGAGTATTCATAGCTTCAATATCATTGGTGGCCAATTGCTTTTAGGGTCAGGTAGGGCTTAATAAACTCATCAGTTATGTATAAGATACGTAAGGATGGGAGAGCGATTATAATAAGGATAATTGCAGGTAAGATGGTTCAGATTATCTCAATCTCTTGAGCATTTATAGTGCTGGTGTGGGTTAATTTTGTGGTAAGCATTAGAGACATAATATATAAGACTAGTGAGCTAATTAGGAAAATAATTATGAGGGCGTGGTCGTGAAAGGCGATAAGTTCTTCTATAATAGGGGATGTAGCGTTTTGTAGGCCTAGCTGGGCTGGTGTTGCCATTAAGATATATAGATTTTTGGTCTATAATTTAACTTTGACAAAGTTATGTAATTGTTTTACTAATATCTTGTTGAAAAAGTCATAGGGTCTATGGGATTGGCTTGAAACCAATTTTTGGGGGTTCAAATCCTTCCTTTTTCGTCTAGAGTTTTACATAGGTAGACTCCTCAAATGTGTGGTAGGGGGGAGGGCAGCCGTAGAGTCATTCTAGGTTGGTAGATGTTTGTTCAATAACTAGAACTTTTCGCTTTGAGGAGAAGGCTTCTCAAATTATAAAAATTATTAAAATCACTGCTACTAATGAGATGAATGAGCCCACAGATGAGATAATGTTTCATGTAGTGTATGCATCGGGATAGTCTGAGTATCGTCGAGGCATTCCTGATAGACCGAGAAAGTGTTGTGGGAAGAAAGTTATGTTAACGCCTACGAATATAATGGTAAAATGAATTTTAGCATAGGTTTGGTCAAGTGTGTAGCCCGAGAATAATGGGAACCAGTGAATGAAGCCCCCCATAATAGCAAACACTGCTCCCATTGATAGGACGTAGTGGAAGTGAGCTACCACATAGTACGTATCATGTAAGACGATATCTAATGATGAGTTAGCTAAGACAATTCCTGTTAGCCCGCCTACGGTAAAGAGAAAAATAAATCCGAGAGCTCATAGTATAGCGGCGGATCATTTGATATTTCCTCCGTGCAGTGTAGCTAGTCAGCTAAATACTTTTACTCCGGTAGGAATAGCGATAATTATAGTGGCTGATGTGAAATATGCTCGGGTGTCCACATCTATTCCTACTGTGAATATGTGGTGAGCCCATACGATGAAGCCTAAAAAGCCGATAGATATTATAGCTCATACTATCCCCATATATCCGAATGGTTCTTTTTTGTTGGAGTAGTATGTAACAATATGAGAGATCATGCCAAAGCCAGGAAGAATAAGGATGTATACTTCAGGATGTCCAAAAAATCAGAATAAATGTTGGTAAAGAATGGGGTCGCCTCCTCCGGCTGGGTCGAAGAAGGAGGTGTTAAGATTGCGATCAGTTAGGAGTATTGTAATTCCGGCAGCTAGGACTGGGAGTGAGAGGAGTAGGAGGACTGCTGTAATGAACACAGATCAGACAAATAGGGGTGTCTGATATTGACTCATCGCTGGTGGTTTTATATTAATAATTGTTGTGATAAAGTTAATTGCCCCTAGAATAGAGGAAATACCGGCCAGGTGGAGTGAAAAGATAGTAAGGTCCACGGAGGGTCCTGGGTGTGATATATTTCCTGCTAGAGGAGGATAGACAGTTCACCCAGTTCCTGCGCCAGCTTCTAGAGTTGAGGATGCAAGCAAGAGAAGGAGTGATGGGGGTAAGAGTCAGAAACTTATGTTATTTATTCGAGGAAATGCTATGTCGGGGGCACCAATTATCAGCGGGATAAGTCAGTTTCCAAAACCTCCAATTATAATGGGTATTACTATGAAGAAAATTATAATGAATGCATGGGCGGTGACAATAACGTTGAAAATGTGATCGTCTTCTATGAGACTCCCTGGTTGACCCAGCTCTGCACGAATTAGGAGGCTCAAGGCAGTTCCTACTGCCCCAGCTCATGCACCAAATAATAAATATAACGTTCCAATGTCTTTGTGATTAGTTGAGAATAGTCAGCGGTTTATGAACATGGGTGGGTAAAATGGCTGAGTAAGCATTAGACTGTAAATCTAAAGACAGAGGAGTACTCCTCTTTTTACCAGCTCCGAGGTGGATTCTCATGTTGAATTGCAAGTTCAAAGAAGCAGCTTCAATGCTGCCGGGGCTTCTCCCGCCTTTTTTCCCCTAGAGGCGGGAGAAGTAGATTGAAGCCAGTTGTTTAGGTTATTTAGCTGTTAACTAAATTTTTGTGGGTTAAAGTCCCATCAATCTAGGAAGGGCTTAGCTTAATTAAAGTATTTGATTTGCGTTCAATTGATGCAAAGTGGAATTTGCAGTCCTTAGGTCTATCAGAAATTAAGTAATTTTTACTTACTGAGGGCTTTGAAGGCTCTTGGTCTTATTAACCTAAATTTCTATGTTAATAGTATTAGTGGTATTGTTGGAAGTAAGAATATAGATGAGATTATAAGTGGAGCTATAAGTGGTGTTAGTTTTATATGTTTTAATTGTCAGTTGATTTTTGTGTTGTTGGATGAGGGAAATATTGTCATTGAAATGGAGTATGTTAGGCGCATATAGAAGTAAAGATTTATTAGTGTCAGTATAGCGATGGTAAGGGGGAGGGTGGGGTTACTGTTTTTTGTAAGCTCTTGTATGATAGCTCATTTAGGGGAAAAACCTGTTAGTGGGGGTAGGCCTCCTAGGGATATTATTATTATTGGAAATATGGGTATTACTCATGTGAATTTATTTCAGGTGTGGGATAGTGATAGGATTGTTATGTTTGAGTTTAGGTTAAAGATTAAGAGTGTAGGGATTGTTAGTAGGATGTAGATTAGGAGGTTTAGTACGGTAATGTTTGGGTCGTGGAATAATACTGCTATTATTCATCCTATATGAGTGATTGATGAGTAGGCCAGGATTTTGCGTAGTTGTGTTTGGTTGAGTCCTCCTCAGCTGCCAGCTATAATTGATAGAATTGAGATTGTTAGCAGGATGTTTAGGTTTATTGAGGGATAGATTTGAGTGATAATTGACATGGGGGCTAGTTTCTGTCATGTGAGAATTAGTATGGTGGGAGTTAGGGGAATGCCTTGAGTTACTTCTGGAAGTCAGAAGTGGAGGGGAGCTATTCCTAGTTTTATTATCAGGGCAATTAGTATTGTTGTGGATAGGGTTTGGTGGAGGAAGGGGTTGATTGTTCATTGTCCTGAGGAGAGATAGTTGAGGAGGGTAATTATTAAGAAGATTATGGATGCGGTTGCTTGTACTAGAAAGTATTTGGTGGATGCTTCTGTGGATCGGGGGTTTGTACTCTTGGCCAGTGTTGGTACGATAGCTAATATATTTAGTTCTAGGCCTATTCAAATTAGGAATCAGTGGGAGCTGAATATTGCAATTATTGTCCCTATTAGAATTGTAAGGGAAATGAAGAGGTGAGCGATGGGATTGATGTTAGTACGGGAAGGGTTTAACCAACATTTTCGGGGTATGGGCCCGATAGCTTATTTAGCTGACCTTACTGGTTAGAATATGGTGTAATAGGTAGCACGGAGATTTTTGATTTCTCAGGCACGGGTTCGATTCCTGTAGTTCTAGAAATAAGAGGGTTGAGACCTCTATAATTTACTCTATCAAAGTAACTCTTTTGTCAGACATATTTCTTATGTTTGGGGTGGGATGCTGGATGTTAGGGTAGGTAGTGAGATGTATCATATACATAGGGCTAATGTAAGTGGTAGGAACTTTTTTCATAGAAGATGTATTAGTTGGTCGTAGCGAAGTCGTGGGTATGCGGTACGGATTCATAGGAATAAGGCAGTTAATAGGAGAGTTTTGATTATAAAGTTTGCTGTGTAGGATTCTGGGAGGGCTGTATTGTGGGGGGTTGCTATGAAGATAGTAATAGTTAGGGCATTTATTATAATAATATTTATATATTCTGCTATGAAGAATAGGGCGAAAGAGCCAGCAGCATATTCGATATTAAATCCTGAGACTAGTTCTGATTCGCCCTCTGTTAGGTCGAAGGGGGCTCGGTTAGTTTCTGCTAGTGTGGAGATAAATCATATTGTAGTAAGGGGTCATGCTGGAAGTAAGAGTCAGGAATGTTCTTGTGTTGTAATTAATGAGTGGATATTGAATGAACCGCTTATTAGTAGGGTTGATAGTAGGATAATAGCTAGAGTAACTTCGTAGGAGATTGTTTGGGCTACGGCTCGTAGTGCACCAATTAGTGCATAGTTTGAATTGGATGCCCACCCAGATCATAGGATTGAATAGACGGCTAGGCTTGATGTTGCAAGTACAAATAAAAGGCCTAGGTTGAAGTTGACAAGGGGGTGTGGTATAGGTAGTGGGGTTCATAGGATAAGGGCAACTGAAAGGGCTAGAACAGGGGCAGTTACGTATAGAGTTGTGGTGGATGTTGTAGGAAGTAGGGGCTCTTTGGTGAAAAGTTTTATTGCATCAGCAATTGGTTGTAGTATTCCATATGGGCCGATGGTGTTAGGGCCTTTGCGAAGTTGTATGTAGCCTAAAATTTTTCGTTCTGTGAGTGTCAAGAAGGCTATGGCGATTAGGGCGGGGACAATTAGTAGAAGTAGGTTGATTATGAACACGTTGTTAAGAAGAGGAGTTGAACCTCTGGTTATAAAGTTTTAAGTTTTATGCAATTACCGGGCTCTGCCATCTTAACTAGCCCTTATTCTTGGGCGAGGGTAATAGTTCGTTGATTGAGATAGGAGTCATCTGATTTATGAGGGCGCTTTGTTAAGTGGGCTCTATTTCTCTTGTCCTTTCGTACTGGGAGAAATATTTAATAGATAGAAACCGACCTGGATTTCTCCGGTCTGAACTCAGATCACGTAAGACTTTAATCGTTGAACAAACGAACCGTTAATAGCGGCTGCACCATTGGGATGTCTTGATCCAACATCGAGGTCGTAAACCCTATTGTTGATATGGACTCTAAAATAGGATTGCGCTGTTATCCCTAGGGTAACTTGGTCCATTGATCAAGTTATTGGATCAATAGGGGTAGGTTTACTTAGACTGGTGAGGTCTTGGTATGTGTTTTTCGGGGGTTGTGCTATGCTCCGAGGTCACCCCAACCGAAATTCATAGTACATTGATAATAAGTTAGTGCCTATAGGTTTTTAGTATAGTGATTTGTACTATTAAATTGAAGCTCCATAGGGTCTTCTCGTCTTATTTATATATATCCGCCTCTTCACGGATAGGTCAATTTCACTGATTGGAAGTAAGAGACAGTTAAACCCTCGTGTGGCCATTCATACAAGTCCTTATTTAGAGAACAAGTGATTATGCTACCTTTGCACGGTTAGGGTACCGCGGCCGTTGAACATAGGTCACTGGGCAGGCAGTGCCTCTAATATTTGTAATGCTAGAGGTGATGTTTTTGGTAAACAGGCGGGGGTAGAGTTTGCCGAGTTCCTTTTACTTTTTTTAATCTTTCCTTAGTGCATGCCTGTGTTGGGTTAACAGTTAGAGTAATAGTATGCTAGGTTGTAGTGTTCTGTGGTTTAGCTGTTAACTAACGGTAATTGTTTTGGTCTGAGATAAGCTTATGCAGGGAGAATAATTTCATGTTACTTATATTAACATTATTGCTTCTATTAGTTAATAGATTAGTCCAATGTGTAATAGGAGTTCGATAGTATGTATAGGATTAAGAGTTGTTGTATGTTGAGCTTAAACGCTTTCTTAATTGATGGCTGCTTCTAGGCCAACTGTGGTGGTGAAGTGTCTTACTCTCTATGTTAAGGTTGTTCTCTTTGGTCTAAAGAGCTGTTCCTCTTTAGACTAACAGTTAAACTTACGAGGGGATTGGGTATTTCTATAGGTAAGTTTAAAGCTGAACTAAAATTCTGTCTTGGACAACCAGCTATCACCAGGCTCGATAGGTTTGTTGCCTCTACCCATAGATTTTCCCACTATTTTGCCACATAGACGGGTGTGCTCTTCTAGCTGTCTTTGGGTAGCTCGTCTGGTTTCGGGGGGCGTTGTTGAAATTCTCTATATAAGGCCATGTCTAGTTAATTCATTATGCAGAAGGTAAAAGGGTTTATCTTTGCTTTTTTATGCCTATGAGGTTGTCTTTCCCTTGCGGTACTGTATCTATTGCTCCTAAGGTAAAATTTCTATCGCCTATACTTTTATAAAGGGTAAATGGTTTGATTAATATATTTATGTGGTAAAGTTGGATAGGATTTGGGCTAGGGTTGGCTCAAAGTGATCAATTATTTTGAGATCCTCCGGGTGTAGGCCGGGTGCTTTGCTTTAAGCTACACTTTGATTAGTCCAAGCGCACTTTCCAGTACGCTTACCATGTTACGACTTATCCCCTCTACATCAGTGTTTAGTGGCTTAGTTGTTAATGTACTTTGTGTGATGGTTGAGGAGGGTGACGGGCGGTGTGTGCGTGCTTAATGGCCTTGCTTCAATCAAGCTCTCTATTCTTGGTTTACTGCTAAATCCACCTTGTACCCTTAGGTTTCATAGGGGGTTTCGTGTAATTTTCTAGTTTAGAAAATGTAGCCCATTTCTTCCCACTTCATAGGCTGCACCTTGACCTAACGTTTTTATGATGATACTCCTGCTTACTTTGCGATCTTTAGGGAGTTTGCTGAAGGTGGCGGTATACAGGCTGAAGGCAAGAGGTGGTAAGGTGTATCGGGGTTTATCGATTATAGAACAGGCTCCTCTAGACGGATGTAAAGCACCGCCAGGTCCTTTGAGTTTCAAGCTGTTGCTTGTAGTGTTCTGGCGAATAATTTTGTTGTTAAAATTATTAAGGTTTAGGGCTAGGCATAGTGGGGTATCTAATCCCAGTTTGTATCTTAGCTATAGTGTATTCAGGTTATTAAAGCCACTTTCGTAGGATATTTTACTGTAACCGGGGTTTTTTACAACTTGGTTATAGGTCAGCTTTATTGATGTGAAATCTTAAACACTCTTTACGCCGGGCTTTATTAACTTGAGTCAATCGTATGGCCGCGGTGGCTGGCACGAAATTGACCGACTCTGATAATCAGCGTAGCTTAGTTGAACTTTCGTTCATTGCTAAAAGTTTGTCACTGCTGTCTCCCGTGGGGGTGTGGCTAAGCAAAGCGTCTTGAGCTGCATATGTGCGTGCTTGATGCTCACTCCTCATGTTCTGACGTTCTAGAGGGCATTTTCACAGGGCTGTGGATACTTGCATGTGTAATCTCGCTGAGAGCTAATAGAAAGGCTAGGACCAAACCTTTGTGTTTATGGGGTGGTAGTGGCCCTTCTAGACATTTTCAGTGTCTTGCTTTAAATATTAAGCTACATGAAC